GTGTCGGAATATCTTATCCATCTCTCCGGGAAAATGGATATCTCCAGAAAAGATTTTTAGTTCAATCCTTTTTTTTTTTCTCTCCATTCGGACCAAGCCACCGACTCTACTTCTTGTATTTAAAGTGATTCGTGTATCTATCCCAATGATACTATTGTTCCGTACCATTATGGAAGAAGACTCGGGTAAAATATGCACTTCCTCAGGAATGAAAAAAAATCGATCTAATTTCGTTTGGTATTTTGGCTTAAATTCTTTGACTCCTCGGTACTCAATTAAATCTTCTTTTTTGAGGATTGAATGCAACCCTAGGGTTCCGTATTTAGTAATTCCCGAACTCTTTCTTCTGTATTGAGGATCGTCGAAATAGGCAAGAATACTATTTCTACGAAAAATACCATTTATAGGTATTTCAATCGAAATACCGGGACGGGGCATCCGTTCTTTCTCTTGTTCTTGAATTGATTGGAATGGAATGATGAATCTATTTCTTCGCCTCTTTGTCAATAAAAAATTATCATGACGAATAGTAGGAAATGTGAGATTACAATGACTCGTATATATGATTCGATTCACTTCTGAATAATCAGGAATACAGCTTTCTTTTTTATCAGATAGATTTAAACCAAAAAATTTGTGTTTCACTTGATCATTATTTACTGAAAGACTAGAAAAATATCGTCCTTCAGCCAAAAGAGAATGAACGTTCGTTTGATCTTGATCCTTGTGGAGTGAGGGGGGGGCTGCACTGAATCTGCACGAACCTCCTGATAATATCCACAAATGACTTGTTTTTGGTAAAAGATGTACGTTACTATATGTAAATTCTGGCGCATGGTATACATCGGTACTCCAGTGCATTTCTCCCTCTGAGTCAGAATAAATATGTTTTCGAACCCTCTCTTTAAAATTAAAAGTGGATGCTCGCGCGCGAATCTCAGCAATCACTTGCTCTGATTCTACGTATTGGTCATTTTGCACTAAAATCAAACTTTTGGGTGGAATAGTCACGTTATGTATAACATTTTCACTTTCAATAGTTACATACAAGTCTATATAACATAGAAAAGCAGGATGCCCATGACGTGTACGTGTGGGATGAACCAAATACTCATTGAATTTTATTTTTCCATTAGAAGGGGCTCGCACATGTTCTGCAGTACCCCCTGTGAATACTCCACCGGTATGAAAAGTTCTTAATGTTAATTGAGTACCCGGTTCTCCAATAGATTGACCTGCAATAATGCCTACAGCTTCCCCCAATTCGACCAGGTCGCCATGAGTAGGGCTCCGGCCATAACATAATCGGCAGATCCAAGATGTACTCTTACAAGTAAAGGGGGTTCGAATAGGTATTGGTTGTGTTTGAAAGGTTATGAATCGATTGACAAGTCCAATTCCAATATCTTGATTTCGAATGGCGACGCATCGCGTTCCTATATATATATCGTCCGCTAATACACGGCCAATCAATGTTTGGATAAAAATCCTTTCCGGCATCATCCCATTTCGAGGACTCACAGAAATGCCTCGGGTGGTGCCACAATCTGTTCTACGTACAACAATGTGTTGAACTACTTCAACAAGTCTGCGTGTAAGATATCCAGCATCCGACGTCCGTACAGCAGTATCCACAACGCCTTTGCGGGCTCCATAACAAGAAATGATATACTCTGTTAAAGACAGCCCTTCACGTAAATTGCTTTGAATAGGTAAATCAATCATTTGTCCTTGTGGATCTGACATTAACCCTCTCATACCTACTAATTGGTGTACTTGAGATGCATTTCCTCTAGCTCCCGAAAACGACATCATATGGACTGGGTTAAGGGGGTCCGTCATCCTAAAATTAGGATTCATTTCTTGTCGCAAATATTCACTTGTAGCATACCATATCTCAATAGAGAGGCGTAATTTTTCTACCGCGTGTACATTACCATAATGATGGTGTTTTTCCAAAATCAAACTTTGTTGTTCGGCATCTTGGACTAGCCACCCCTTAGAAGGTATTGTTAAAAGATCATCAATTCCTAATGAAATGGATGTAGCAGTGGCTTGTCGGAACCCCAGAGTCTTTACTTGATCCAAGATGTGTGATGTATATGCCATTCCGAAGTGATCTATTAATCTACTAATAAGTCGTTTAATAGCGGTTCCATCGATCACTTTATTGTGAAAAACCAGACTGGCCCGTTCTGCCATAAGTACCTCCCTATTCCGCTGAGTGGAGTTCGACAATGGGTTTGAGTCAGTGAGTGGAAAACTTCCTTTTCTCGATCTTGATTCGCATAGAAATTCAGGAACTGTGGTCCTAGCTGAACTGAAGAAATCAAAAATCACACGGGTGTCTTAACTTAGATACGATATGATTAGGTACCATACGAGTAGGCTCGGCAAAACCCTTGGATAGCTTCTTCGATTTCTCGATAAAGAGAAATATGACCAACTGTGGTTCGAACATATATACAAAGAACTTCTTTTTTTATACTTCTTACTATTA